AAAGAAGAAGGAGGATTTTCAATGCGAGATATAAAAACATATCTCTCCACGGCACCTGTGCTAACCACTCTATGGTTTGGGTCTTTAGCAGGTCTATTGATAGAAATTAATCGTTTATTTCCAGATGCCCTGTCATTCCCCTTTTTTCATTTTGAGTGAATCATTGTATTTATATGTGAGGAAATGAAGAAGATTTGAAATAAATTCTACGTAAAATGGCTCCGATTCCATTCCCCCCCCTTTTTTTTAGGATAGGAAGAATTGTATTACTGAATTTTTACTATATTCTTATCTTTCTTTCTAATTAGAGTAATTACTAAGAATTCGTATAGTACTTCAAAAAAAATATTTACAAATTGTATTTCGAGTTAGTAACTTTTCTTAATTTTCTTAATATAGAATAGAAATTCTTTTCTTTTTATTGGGTTCGGATCAAAAAGAAAATGAGGAGAGTTCTAAAGTGAAGTCAATACAAAATGAAAAGGAGGTTCATGGCTAAGGGTAAAGATATAAGAATTCTAGTGATTTTGGAATGTACCTGTTGTGTTCGAAAGGGTATTAATAAAGAATCGCCGGGCATTTCTAGATATATTACTCAAAAGAATCGACACAATACACCCAGTCAATTAGAATTGAGAAAATTTTGTTGCTATTGTAAAAAGTATACGATTCATGGAGAAATAAAGAAATAGATGGAACAGAATGCGTGTGTTATTTTTTCAAGGAGCGGGACTTCACATATATAATAATAAACAAAAAAGGGATAAGCAAACCATGGATAAATCCAAACAACTTTTTCGTAAATCCAAGCGATCTTTTCGTAGACGTTTACCCCCAATTGGATCGGGGGATCGAATCGATTATAGAAACATGAGTTTAATTAGTCGATTTATTAGTGAACAGGGAAAAATCTTATCTAGACGGGTGAATAGGTTGACCTTGAAACAACAACGATTAATTACTATTGCTATAAAACAAGCTCGTATTTTATCTTCGTTACCTTTTCGTAATAATGAGAAACAATTGGATAGAGCGGAGTTGATCCCTAGAACCAAAAATAAATAGATATACTTCCCAAAACTCCAATCGGAACTCAAGCTCAGATTCATGTTTTGCTCAAAACCCCTAGAATACATATTGGGTTCTTGTGTTATAAAAAAGGAAAAATGGGGAAGGAATCTTTTTTTATTGAAAGATGTTCGTTTATTCCTACTACTCAAATGTTCATTGATTTTTCTTCTAGATTCCCGGAGTTCATTCTCCGGGAAATTCTGTTTCAAATCATTCTTGTATAGTATAGATTCTATTAAGATTCTTTTCTTCCTTTATTTTATTGGAAATCATATAAAAAAAATTCTTATTTGATAAGGCTATTTGCGCAAGTATTTTACGATTCAGAAGCAATTTGCTCTTGTACAGATTGTGTATAAATTGGTTATAACTAGAAAATACCCTATCCTCACGAGTTACTGCATTTATACGAGTGATCCACAAACGACGAAAATCTCTCTTTTTCCTGTTCCTATCTCGATGAGAGGAAACCAAAGCTCTCATTCTTTGTTGAGTGGTTGTTCGAGTAAGTCTTGAATGAGCCCCTATAAAGGTTGATGCAAATAAACAAATTTTTTTTCGACGTCTCCGAGCTGCATATCCTCGTTTAACTCTAGTCATTGAATCAAATGAAACTTTATTGAATAACTAATTGATTTATCTTCTTTCAGTCATCCCTTTCCTCCGGTCGATTAATAACAAAACGGATTCTTCCAATATATAAAATAGAAATTCCAATGGCTTTTGCTGCTATGACCTTCCCAACCACAATTTTTTCTTTCTTCCAGGTATCTCGCCAGGAAATAAACTGCTACTAAATAAAAAAGAATAGTGGGTTCCCTCGTTTCTATGGCAACTTCTGAAACGGTGAGGTCCTCTCTATACACCGGAGCCTCTTCTTTCATTTCATCAAATTGGATTGTGAACTTGTATAGTTCACACTCTTTGGCTCTACCCATCTATTTTTCAATTTGAATTAGAAAGTAATAAATAGTCCTTTTCACAAAAAAGCTATCCATACAGTGACGGCATTGAATTCTGAAAGTTGGCTGGGTAGCTTACCCTGTTAGTCCGTTTTTTCAAGAATAAGAGCATAACTTTTTTGCTTCTTATCAAACTATTTTTTTCCGCTTAATGGATAACTATTTGCTACCAATGGAGAATTGCTTCGCATCTCAAACGGAGTGATTGGATTTGCACCAATAGGAACCATAAATTTCATATAGGTAGATGATAGATTTTCATTTATATATATTAGAAAATAGTAAATAAAATGTCCGTATTATACTCTATCTATCCTATTCATCGGTAGTGGTCGTAAAGAATTTTTTTTTATTTCTTCAAACTCATTATCTGAACTGAACGAGTCGCACATACACCCTAGTACATGTTCCTCGACGCTGAGGACATCCTCGAAGAGCGGGAGATTTCGTGACATTTTTTATTGGCTGTCTTGCGTTTCTAATAAGTTGTTTAATGGTTGGCATGTTGTGTCTATAGAATCTCATTCTAGATAGAATAGAGCGGGTTGGCTTAGATCGATCTTAACCTGATGGTTGATTATTATGAATGATTTCTATTCAATAGAGAATCACGGAAAATTCCAAATTTTCAATGATATTCTATATTGAGAATTTATAGAAAATCCCCAGTATTTTTATTTTCGACCGCTACAAGATCAACGATGCCATAAGCTTGGGCTTCTGTTGCTGACATAAAAACATCCCTTTCCATATCTTCGGATATAACCCATAAAGGGTTGCCCGTTCTTTGTACATAAACTTTTGTGAGGGTTTCGCGAAGCTTCAATAGTTCTTCTGCTTCCAGGATAAATTCCCCTGCCTGTGCCTCATAAAAAGAACTAGCAGGTTGGTGAATCATAACCCTGATTATATACATCATGAACGGTTCTTTTATCTCTATCTTGCACGATTGTATAAAAAAATAGAATTAAACAACCGTACGGGCATCTTTTGTACATTGCATACGGCTCTGCAATGGAATTCATTTTTGATAGAATCAATTCTAGAGAATCCATCTGATTCAAATCGTTAAATGATCCATTTACCACCCTTCCTTTCATAACAAAAATACTATGATGGTTCTGTTGCTTTATCTATTGATCTCGTCTGTGGTTTAGCAATCCCAAAGTTTCTTTTTGATACGATCCGAGAAGGAGAAAATCCTTTTTTCCTTTTTTACTCTTTCTCTCATAACATAAAGACAAGAAAGAGACTTCTGATGTGGAAGAAAAAGGGTTTGTGACGCTGAAATTGACTCTTGACACATAAGATCAAATTGGGAATAACCCTTCTTTCATACTACTATCTCGATACAAAATCTCATGTGAAAAAAAAACAATAATGGTTTGTTCATATCGAACTCGAAGTGCCATGCTATTATTACTTATTCTTTATTTGATTCATATTTGATACAGCGAAGGCATAGTCTTCTTTTTTCTCATCTCAAATAAAAACTCATTGGCGCCAAGCGTGAGGGAATGCTAGACGTTTGGTAATTTCTCCTCCGACCAGAATGAAAGATCCCATTGAAGCGGCTAATCCCATGCATATTGTATGTACATCCGGTGACACAAATTGCATAGTATCATAAATGGATATTCCTGGTATTACCCATCCGCCTGGAGAGTTTATAAACAAATAAAGATCCCTAGTATCATCTTCTATGCTGAGATATACCATGAGACCGACAAGTTGATTTGAGATCTCGCTATCAACCTCTTGGCCTAAAAAAAGTAATCTTTCTCGATGAAGTCGGTTGATTAGGGCAAAATTGTGTCCCTGAGGAACCGTACGTGCATCTTTGGATGCATACGGTTCAAAAAAATTGTGAAAAAGCAATGTGTCGATTCCAGTCCTATTTCTTTCTTTTTTACCAGGAGTTTTGGCCTCCCTCCCTTCCCTATATTCTATAATGTAGAAAATAAAAAAGAATTTTCTGAACTTATTGAACTAACTTCTCATTGATGTATTGTTTCATCGAAATTCAAATTACGATGTAATTTTCTTGTTCCTGAATGGGCCCTTTTCATTTTTTTAGGTTCTTGTTCTACTCCGGGGGAAGATTTGTCCGAATTCCATTCGCGCATATAGGGCAAATGGTTTCAGTACCACTTGTTTTTCTATTCATTTCATATCTTTCCCTAAACTATTTGATATATTCATCATACTACTCCATTGGAGTAGGCAGTTTGAGATGATCCCTATAGTCAGTCTAAGAATAGACTATGATACAAGCGCTAATCGTGTAATAATGTATTCCATAGAATATAGAATAGAAGATAGAAGATTCTTATAATGAATCTCCTAATTCATTAAGAATTTCATTAGATTTTTATTCTATATTTTAATTATGATAATTAGATCTTTTTTCTAGTTCATATTTATATTATTACATTACTCTTACCATTGAAAATTTGGTATTATCTGAACGGAGCCTGGATACTATATTTTATAAGTCCAAGTAAACCATCAATTATTCTAATTGATAATATGGATTCCCTACAGGAATTATTGTGCTTCACGCTCCGAATTCTTGATGGTTTCATCAATAAAATATGGAATATTGGATTGGGCGAAACATATACTACTCGATCGGAGGAGATAACGGGGAAATACCATATGACCAATATGTCTGACAAGTCGCACTATACGTCAACCCAAACTGCATCTTCCTCTCCAGGACTCCGAAAAGGTACTTTTGGAACACCAATGGGCATTAAAATAAAGAAAAAATGAAGTACTATGCTTGACTTTAATATGGAAGCGTAACAATGGCTTTATTGTCCTCATTATTCTTTTTTTTTTTTTATTTTCTATTCAAATATTCTAGATATTTTTTTTAGATTCTAATCTAATATTCTCTATATTATAGAAAATGGTAGAACTATAGATAATAGATAGAATTTTAGTCTATAGGTATGGACTGGAAGGTTCATAGAGGAGGACAGAATTAATAAAGAAAAATTGGAACGAATGGGATCGATCGGATCGGCCGATTGTTCGAATGATTTCAAAGAATAAATAAGTATCTATGCACTCTTTTCCGCAAAACCCTCCCATTGCGTATTGGTGCTTATCGGGTATAGAATAAGATCTGTTTCTCTTTGTTCTTATAAAGAAAAGAAAGGAATACAAATAAATATTCATTCTTTCCTATACAAAATATGCCAAACGGGTGAAGTACACGGTCTAGTCTTTTCTAATGCGATAAAGTTATATAATGTCTATTTTTTTTTTTAGAAAGGGGTATTTACATGGGTTTGCCTTGGTATCGTGTTCATACTGTTGTATTGAATGATCCCGGTCGATTGCTTTCTGTACATATAATGCATACAGCTCTAGTTTCTGGTTGGGCCGGCTCAATGGCTCTATATGAATTAGCGGTTTTTGATCCCTCTGACCCTGTTCTTGATCCAATGTGGAGACAGGGCATGTTCGTTATACCCTTCATGACTCGTTTAGGAATAACCAATTCGTGGGGGGGTTGGAGTATTTCGGGAGGGACTATAACGAATCCGGGCATTTGGAGTTATGAAGGCGTGGCAGGGGCGCATATTTTGTTTTCTGGCTTGTGCTTCTTGGCAGCTATCTGGCATTGGGTTTATTGGGACCTAGAAATATTCTCTGATGAACGTACGGGAAAACCTTCTTTGGATTTGCCCAAGATCTTTGGAATTCATTTATTTCTCTCAGGAGTGGCTTGCTTTGGCTTTGGTGCATTTCATGTAACAGGCTTATATGGTCCTGGAATATGGGTGTCCGATCCTTATGGACTAACTGGAAAGGTACAATCTGTAAATCCAGCGTGGGGTGCAGAAGGTTTTGATCCTTTTGTTCCGGGAGGAATAGCTTCTCATCATATTGCAGCAGGTACATTGGGCATATTAGCGGGTCTATTCCATCTTAGTGTCCGTCCGCCTCAACGTCTATACAAAGGATTACGCATGGGTAATATTGAAACTGTGCTTTCCAGTAGTATTGCTGCTGTTTTTTTTGCAGCTTTCATTGTTGCTGGAACTATGTGGTATGGTTCAGCAACTACCCCAATAGAATTATTTGGCCCCACTCGTTATCAGTGGGATCAGGGGTACTTCCAGCAAGAAATATATAGAAGAGTTGGGGCCGGACTAGCTGAAAATCTGAGCTTATCGGAAGCTTGGTCTAAAATTCCCGAAAAATTAGCTTTTTACGATTACATTGGTAATAATCCGGCGAAAGGGGGATTATTTAGAGCAGGCTCGATGGATAACGGGGATGGAATAGCTGTTGGGTGGTTAGGGCACCCCGTATTTAGAGATAAAGAAGGGCGCGAACTCTTTGTACGTCGTATGCCTACCTTTTTTGAAACCTTTCCAGTAGTTTTAATAGATGGAGACGGAATTGTAAGGGCCGATGTTCCTTTTAGAAGGGCGGAATCCAAGTATAGTGTTGAACAGGTAGGGGTAACTGTTGAATTCTATGGTGGCGAACTCAATGGAGTCATTTATAGTGATCCTGCTACTGTGAAAAAATATGCTAGACGTGCCCAATTAGGTGAAATTTTTGAATTAGACCGGGCTACTTTGAAATCCGATGGCGTTTTTCGTAGCAGTCCGAGGGGTTGGTTCACTTTTGGACATGCTACGTTTGCTTTGCTCTTTTTTTTCGGACACATTTGGCACGGCGCCAGAACCTTGTTCAGAGATGTTTTTGCCGGTATTGATCCAGATTTGGATGCTCAAGTAGAATTTGGAGCATTCCAAAAACTTGGAGATCCAACTACAAGGAGACAAGCAGTCTGATACAAAATCCCTTTGTCATCTTTTATCTCCCTTTTTGTTATTTTATTTTAGTATTTGTATTTTGATCTATTATCTATTTCATATTCAATATTTTTGAATATCTTCTATACTCCATAGTTATATAATAATAGAGTCTATTAGAATATAGTAATAGTTAATGATCCAAAATGAATAGGTGTGGAAGCTATAATTGTAAACCACGATCAAATCTATGGAAGCATTGGTTTATACATTCCTCTTAGTTTCGACTTTAGGGATAATCTTTTTCGCTATCTTTTTTCGAGAACCGCCAAAAGTTCCAACGAAAAAAATGAAATGATTTTTCATTATTTCCGTTGAAGTAATGAGCCCCCATATTCATATTGGGGGGGCTCATTACTTCAACTAGTCCCCGTGTTCTTCGAAAGGATCCCTTAATTTTTGAGAGGGTTGCCCAAAGGCGGTATATAAGGCGTACCCAGTAAAGCTTACAAGTAAACCGGATATGGAGATGGCGACTAGGGTTGCTGTTTCCATTTTTTTTTTTTCAAAAAATTAAAGATCCCAACGGATCGCGATAATTTCGTTTATTTACAACTACAACGGAATGGTATACAAAGTCAACAACAACCCATGATGAAAGAGGATTTATGGCTACAAAAATCGCTGAGAGTAGTTCTAGATCTGGTCCAAGACGAACTGGCGTAGGGAATTTATTGAAACCATTGAATTCGGAATATGGAAAAGTAGCTCCGGGGTGGGGGACTACACCGCTTATGGGAATCGCAATGGCTCTATTTGCAATATTTCTATCTATTATTTTGGAAATTTATAATTCATCAGTTTTACTGGATGAAATTTCAATGAATTAGTTCATAAAAACAAAGAGTATTTTACTTAGCATTACTTCATGCTTAAAATACTGAATGTTTCAACTTAAGACTTGTATTGATAGACCATTCTGGTAGTTCGATCGTGAAGTTTCAATATTGAATTTCCGGAATATGAGCGTGTGACTTGTTATAATTGATCCTATTTATAATACAGAGAATGGACCTGTCATCTCTATCAAGATGATTCTACCTCGTCAGATATTTATTAGAGTCTCTGGAGCACGGACTATATAGAATAGATCAAGAAAATAAATATTGAAACTATGATTCATACCTATTATTCAGACCTCGCAACTGGACTAAAAAAAAAAATAGAAAGAGGCCTTTTCTCAATCAAATTTTTTTTTCTTCAGACTTCTTTTGACCGAAATAAAACTCTTTCTCTAGATTTCGTTGAGTTATTAGATTCATTGAAGGGGTGATGATCAAATGGTTTTAACTCAGAGAACCTTTGAGTTGAGCTTAAATCATCGTGGTTCTAGTATGAATCTGAGGTTTCGATTGATTCATAGGGTCTCAACAAGAGAATTCCTATAAAAAAAAAAAAAAAAAATAGGGAAGAGAAGATTCAAGAGGCCTGTCATGATAAACATAAAGACAGATGCATGAGCCAACTTGAGATTTTATTTCTTGGCATTATCATCACAAAGAAGAAATTCCGGATTTTTCTTACTTCGCTTCGTATCTTTGGGTCGAATCGAGTAAAGGAGCTAAGCTCCAAGAAGTTGAAAACTCTTCTATTCCATATCCGTTGAAATCAGTATTTGTGTGTTTCGCCTTGAGCCGTACGAGATGAAATTCTCATATACGGCTCTCAGAGGGGGAATCCTTCTCGGGTTACCTATCTCAATAAAGTATATGATTGGTTCGAGGAACGTCTCGAGATTCAAGCGATTGCAGATGATATAACTAGTAAATATGTTCCTCCTCATGTCAACATATTTTATTGTCTGGGGGGGATTACGCTTACTTGTTTTTTAGTACAAGTAGCTACGGGTTTTGCTATGACCTTTTACTATCGTCCAACTGTTACAGAGGCTTTTGCCTCTGTTCAATACATAATGACTGAGGCCAACTTTGGTTGGCTAATTCGATCAGTTCATCGATGGTCAGCAAGTATGATGGTTTTAATGATGATCTTACACGTATTTCGTGTATATCTTACGGGTGGGTTTAAAAAACCCCGCGAATTAACTTGGGTCACAGGGGTGGTTCTGGCTGTATTGACCGCATCTTTTGGCGTAACTGGTTATTCCTTACCTCGGGACCAAATTGGCTATTGGGCAGTCAAAATTGTAACAGGCGTGCCTGAGGCTATTCCTATAATAGGATCGCCTTTGGTAGAATTATTACGTGGAAGTGCTAGTGTGGGCCAATCCACTTTGACTCGTTTTTATAGTTTACATACTTTTGTATTGCCTCTTCTTACTGCCGTATTTATGTTAATGCACTTTCCAATGATACGTAAGCAAGGTATTTCGGGTCCTTTATAGAGAATAAATATTCTAGATATTTTTAATTTCTCATATCGGGGAGGAACAAGAGTCTTTCATTGCTACAAATATGGATTATTGAAAAAATAAGGCATGTTATTTGGATACTTCTATTCAACTATGAAGTATTTCCTTGTTGATTGAATAGAAATAGTTGAAGTATATTTTTCTAAAAGAGGATGGATTATGGGAGTGTGTGACTTGAACTATTGATTGGTCATGCAGATATATTATTTTATCTGCCACGTTGCAATTCACAACCCAATGTGTCTCCATATCCAACCATCACGTCAGTCCCCTTATATAGGATAGGATAGGCCGGTTCGCTTGAGGAGAATCTTTTCTATGATCATACTCTAATCATGTGCTACATGAAAAGGCTCCGTGAGATCCCTAGAATCAGTGATCTAGTCCACTTTTTAAAAAAAATTTCTTATAATTTCTAATTTTACTAATGAGTATTTCGTATGAATTCTATAGTAATCTTAAGTCATCTCAGTAAGTTTCTTATAGTATGTAGATGCATTCATTTCCTCTGCATCGACCCTGATCTATGATACTATCGGAGTGAAATAAGGGATCTAAGGAAGAACAGGGGCTAGACTTTATTAGTAACAAGTAAAAACTTTGTATTTTTGTACGTAATAAAATTGAGATGTTGTGGGGATAAGTACCAACCAAAAGACATGAGACAATCCAAAAAGCACTTGATCATGATCAAATTTGTAAGCCTACTTGGATATTGAGCATTTCCTTGCCAGAACCAAATTCTTTGCAACTGATAAATAGTTTATTACATAGAGTCATTCTACATTCTATATGTAGATATGTATGAAATAGAGATTTTCTATGGATATATTTCTGTGATTCTTGCTCGAGCCGGATGATAAAAAATTATCATGTCCGGTTCCTTTGGGGGATGGATCAAAAAAAATTCACCTATCCAAATAACAAAGAAGCCCGATTTGAATGATCCTGTATTAAGAGCTAAATTAGCTAAAGGGATGGGACATAATTATTATGGAGAACCCGCATGGCCCAATGATCTTTTATATATTTTTCCAGTAGTAATTCTAGGCACTATTGCATGTAATGTGGGCTTAGCAGTTCTAGAGCCGTCAATGATTGGTGAACCGGCGGATCCATTCGCAACGCCGTTGGAAATATTACCCGAATGGTACTTCTTTCCTGTATTTCAAATACTTCGCACAGTACCCAATAAGTTATTGGGTGTTCTTTTAATGGTTTCAGTGCCAACAGGATTATTGACAGTACCCTTTTTGGAGAATGTCAATAAATTTCAAAATCCCTTTCGTCGTCCAGTAGCTACAACAGTCTTTTTGATCGGTACCGCAATAGCTCTTTGGTTAGGTATTGGAGCAACTTTACCTATTGAAAAATCCTTAACTTTAGGTCTTTTTTAAATTGATTCAACCGGAAAATATCACGACATAAGTATCTAAGGAAGATTCCCTTCTGGATCTTCCTTAGATACATCAATCTTATTATGATCTATTCTGCAAATATATGGATCGTATCAGAGATTAGAACCTCATTCTCCTATTTTTCTTTCTCAAAAATTCGAAAAAAATCTAATGGATTTAAAATGAAAACGTTTTCTTAGGTAAATTGATTGCAAAATGCTTTTGTAGAGTGCCCAATATCTTTTTTACATCTTCTATGCAAAAATATTCCATTTTCATAAGATCTTCTTGACTATGACTCAAAAGGTCCGATAATGTATGTATATCGGACCTTTTGAGACAATTATAGGTCTTTGAAGACAATTCTGATTGGTCAATAAAAATACATGTTAATGAAATTACTTTTTTGTTTTTCTTAAGATTAGTGAATCTGTCTTGAAAGGAAAAAGGGGATAGATTCCATCTGTTTTCATTTTCTTTGAAATCCCTATCTTCTTCCTCTGCATGTAGAAAGGGGATCAATAAATCAATCAAATTACGAGAAGCTTCATAAAGTGCTTCTTTAGGAGTTAAACTTCCATTCGTCCATATTTCTAGAAAGAGTATCTCTTGTTTTTCATTCCCATTACCATAAGAATGAATACTATGATTCGCATTTCGAACAGGCATGGATACAATATCTATAGGATAACTTACATTGTTAGAGTTTTTTGCGGATTTCAAACCATATCCGCGATCCCTCTTGATTTGTAATTCAATAAACAAATCAATAGGTTCTGTCAGGTTAGCTATATGCTGTGTTGTGTCAACTATTTCTACAGAAGGCGGTGGAATGATATCTTGAGCGGTTATACATTTGGGACCCCTTACGCAAATAGATGCGTCCCTAACTCCATAGAGATTACTTCTCAATACAATTTCTTTCAAATTTATTAAAATTTCATGTACTGATTCTTCAATACCTGCTATCGTAGAATATTCATGCAGCACATTTTGAAATGTTGCACATGTGATACATGTTCCTTCTATTTCTCCAAGTAAAGCCCTTCGCATGGCAATACCTATGGTATCGGCTTGACCTTTCAAAAGCGGGGACAGAACGAAGCGACCATAATAAAGACGCTTGCTTTCTATTCTTGATTCAACACATTTCCACTGTAGTGTTCGAGTGGATCCTGCTACTTCTTCTCGAACCATACTATTATTTTCTTTCTAATTATTGGATCAGATAATTGAATCATTTCTTTTTCTTGTAATTTCTTGAATTCTTATTTCTACACACGTCTTTTTTTTGGTGGGCGGCACCCATTATGTGGCATAGGTGTTACATCACGTACGAAACTTAATAGCATCCCACTTCTGCGAATGGCCCGTAATGCCGCATCTCTTCCGAGACCTGGACCCTTTATCATAACCTCTGCCCGTTGCATACCCTGATCCATTACTGTACGAATAGCATTTAATGTGGTTGCTTGAGCAGCATAGGGTGTTCCCTTTCTTGTGCCTCTAAATCCAGAAGTACCTGCGGAAGCCCAAGAAACCACTCGACCTCGTACGTCTGTAACAGTTACAATAGTATTGTTGAAACTTGCTTGAACATGAATAACTCCTTTTGGTATTCTGCGTGCATTCTTACGTAAACCAGTTTTTACTATAGGTTTTGCCATATTTTATTATATCATATTCATATGAAAAGGAATACATGGGTTTTTCTTTTTAAAAGGTTCTTTATTGAGAAGTTGAGAAAGATTACCCCTGCCTCTGTTTATGTCTCGGGTTGGAACAAATTACTAGAATTCGCCCTCGCCTACGAATCAGGCGACATTTTTCACAAATTTTACGAACAGAAGCCCTTATTTTCATATTTAGAATTCCTTACCTTCATTCTGAATCTATTTTTTGGAAACAAAAATAAGTTTATTTCATTTTTGAACTTCAAATTATATCCCCTACGAGGGGGATGTTTAAGAGAAGGATCTAATCGTTCGAATCTTTTTTGCGAAGTCTATAAATTATACGTCCCCTGGTTGAATCATAACGACTCATTTCAATTTTGACTCTATCACCGGGTAGTATACGTATAAAACTGCGCCGGATTCTCCCTGAAATATAACCTAGAATTTGATCTTGATTATCTAACCGAACTCGGAACATGCCGTTGGGAAGTGATTCAGTAATGAAACCCTCATGAATCAATTTTTGTTCTTTCATTCCAGGAAACCCCCTTTAAGTATCAACTAATAGAGGAAGAGTTCTATAATTCACTTCTCTTCTCTATTTTACAAATAATAAGTGGGCACCCCCGGAGAATTACCATATATAACACAAAATTTCTCCCCCAATTTTTTCTAATCGAGCTTCTCGATCTGTCATTATACCTCTAGAAGTAGAAAGAATGACAATTCCCATTCCCCCTAAAATCTTAGGAATTTGTTGATAGTTGTAATAGATTCGTAGACCGGGTCGGCTGATACGCTTTAAAATGATTTTCTTTCCTTTCCCAGTCTTTCTCTGTCGTAAGGTTGAAACCAAGAAATTTTTTTGGCTTTCTTTATGTTTTCGAACGTTTTCAATAAAACCTTCTCGTAAAAGTATTTTCACAATATTTTTAGTGATATTAGCAGATACTATTTGAACTCTTCCCTTTTGTTGCATGTCAGCATTTCTTATAGAAGTTATTATATCGGCAATAATGTCCCTACTCATGACAAACTATAGTTATTGGTGCCTCCTCATTTTTATATAATCAACATGCTTCTTTTCTTTTTTATAAAATTTTTTTATAATTTTAAAATTATTAGAAATTTAAGGTATATGCATAAGACACAATTTATTCATTTTCTATATTTCAGATATGGAAATATAGAAAAAGGCTATATACTTTTTCACTATCTACTAGTCTGATTTAGAAGACTATAATACTTCGGGCGCTAATGAAACTATTTTCGTAAAATTCAACTGTCTCAATTCCCGAGCAATCGCACCAAAAATCCGGGTTCCCTTTGGATTTCCTTCTTGATCAATGATAACGGCTGCATTGTCATCATATCGTATAATCATGCCGTTGTCACGTTTGAGTTCTTTACACGTGCGTACAATCACAGCTCTAATTACTTCTGATCTTTCTAGAGGCATGTTGGGCACTGCTTCTTTTATTACAGCAACAATAATATCACCAATATGAGCATATCGGTGATTCCCAGTTCCTATGATTCGAATACACATCAATTCTTGAGCTCCACTGTTATCCGCTACATTCAAAAGGGTCTGAGGTTGAATCATATCATTTTTATTTGAATCTCTTATTTTATGTAAGGGAAAAATAAATATTGTCTGTCCAGAGATACAGAAATCTGCGGTTGTTTTTTTTTCTTCTCAATACTCCTTGACTTTTGTTTACCTATCCCGAAATAACAAATTGAGTTCGTATAGGCATTTTGCATGCAGCTATTTTCATAGACGCTTTGGCTACAGTTTCTGATATTCCACTCATTTCATAAAGTATTCGGCCCGGTTTAACAACGGCTACCCAATATTCGGGGGATCCCTTGCCCGAACCCATACGTGTTTCCGTAGGTCTTACTGTAACAGGTTTGTCGGGAAAGATACGTACCCATATTTTTCCACCACGACGCGCATATCGTGTCATTGCTCTTCGCCCTGCTTCTATTTGTCTAGCTGTGATCCAAGAAGGTTCAAGTGCCTGAAGGGCGTATCTTCCAAAACAAATATGCTTGCCTCGGCAAGATATTCCCTTCATTCTACCTCTATGTTGTTTACGAAATCTGATTCTTTTGGGGTTATAGTTGATGGTTTTTATGAATTCCATCTCTACTGCAGAGCCGGACATGAGAGTTTCTTCTCATCCAGCTCCTCGCGAATGAAATGATTCAACAATCTTAAATATATACATGTATTTATGTATTTCATTCTATCAAAAGAATATACTCATTTTAAATAACTAGTAACTAGGCATTTTTGTTTCTATACGATGCTTTTATCAATATGAAATTTTAGAAAGTATCTTACTTTGCCTCTATTCAATAATGCCAAAAGTTCTTCAATATATGAAATAGAAATGAAAGAAAAATAAATAAAGGATTCACGGGCGAATATTGACTCTTTCCTCCTTCATTTGTAGGGTCAATTTACGACCATTCAGAAGAAATATTTTTTTTTCTTGGTTCATTCCGCCATCCTACCCAGCGAATCATTCGGATTTATTTTTTTTTCAATAAAATCCTATGTAGTCGCAGGTTCCATCGTTCCCATAGCTTCTCTATTAATGCTTAGGCTTTAACTCTGCAATGGAGCTTCCAACAAAATATGGTATTTGTTTCCGAGTAAATATTCTCAGTTTTTCTTAACTCGAAGCTCGATTCAATTCTTCATCTATTTTCTATTATTATAGCTTATTAGATTTCTTAGATAGCTATTATCTATATTTCTATTGATTAGATTTTCTTATTTTTATATTATTGAAATTGCATTTTTTTATATTTATTATTCTATTTGAATCGTAGATTTTCTCTCTTTATTTCATATTGATGTTGATGCTTTATCACACTGCCCTTTTTCTGAAGTGATTCTTCATAAACCATACATATGGGAATCATATATCATTGAAATCTTTATTCTATCTTTCTATCATCCTTCCATTTTTTCTACATCCCTTTCTTTTTGTTTCACAATTCATAATTAAATTTCTTTTTTATGAAAGGAAAAATTGCAGTTGCTACAACTATATGATCTATTTAGTTATATAGTGACTGTGTCTTGGGATCTTGATAATACGAAGCAATAAGTTGGTTATTAGTTTTGAGCTTCTTTAGTTTTCATAGTTAAAAAGTTTCTAGTGGGGTCAGCCTTTTTTTTTTTTCAATCTCAATTTTGAACGAGTCACACACTAAGCATAGCAATTCTATGAAATATCAATAAAGTTTAAATCAAATTTTTATTCAACCTTATAGAATTCTAATTGCTCGTTTTTGATGAAAAAAAAAAAAGAAGGGTCCATTATTCTTATATTCTTATTTTTTATTCTTGGTTTACAAATATCCAAATTTTGATGCCTAAGACTCCATAGATAGTTCTAATTGTATGAGAGCAGTGATCAATTTTAGCGCGAATTGTTTGTAAGGGGACTCTCCCTTCTCTGATCCATTCAACACGTGCAATCTCTTTTCCGTCAATACGCCCTGCAATTTGTACTTGAATTCCTTTTGTACCCGCTTGTTCAGTTAATTCAATAGCTTTTTTCATTGCCTTTCGAAACGAAACTCTATTTTTTAATTGTAAAGCTATATATTCTGCAAGAATATTAGGTTGTCCATAAGGTTTTTCAATTCTTGTGATAGTAATGTTGAGTCTCCGGTGAAACTCTTTTTGTACATTCATTTGGAATTCTTCGACTCCCCATGTTCGTCCTTCTATTAAGAAATTGGGAAATCCGATATAAATTATGACCTGAATCAAATCTATTCTTTTTTGAATCCTCATATAGGCAATTCCTTCGAAACCTGAGGATATTCTTTTTTTTTTTTTTACATAGTTTTTAATACAACTCCTTATTTTTTCATCTTCTTGCAAACCCATGGAAAAATCCTTTGGTTTTGCGAACCAAAAAGAATGATGACTTTGAGTTGTTCCAAGTCTGAAACCAAGCGGATTTATTTTTTGTCCCATATTTTTCCATCCCCCCTTTTTTTTTTCAAAATAGGAATCCAAATTATCTTTCTTTAGATGAATCTAGAATTTTTCTTTTAAAACAATCTTTATATGACAAGTGGTTTTTTTTATAAGATAACTACGCCCTCGAGCCCGGGGTCTTAACTTTTTCATAATAGCACCTCCATTGACTTCAGCTTTACTAATAAATAAATCAGCTTCATTCAAACCCATATTATTACTAGCATTTGCTGCTGCAGAATAAACCAATTTTAAAATTGGATACGATGCCCGATAAGGCATTAGTTCCAGTATCATAAGTGTTTCCTCATAAGAACGTCCGCGAATCTGATCAATTACTCTTCGTGCTTTGAAAACAGACATACGTATATGTTGAGCTAACACTTTTGCTTCTTTATCCGAATTTTTTTTCTTTATCATAAAAGAAAGTTCTCCTCCGCCAATGAAAGATAGGTGCCTAGGTGAAGTATAGTATAAGATAAGTAAGAATAAGATAAGTAAGAAAAGTAGAAGTCTTAGTATGCTAGAAAAAGAACTATACTCTTACTATAAGAGAAAGAAAGAGAGAAAGAAAGAAGAGAAAGAAAGAGAGAAAGAAAGATAGCATCTAAGATAAGACTTTTCACATGAATGCTTAGTAGAACGACTAACGACGAGATTTATTATCGTTTCTCACATGTCTTACGAAAGTGAGAGTAGGTGCGAATTCTCCCAATTTGTGACCGACCATACGATCTGTTATATAAATAGGTAAATGTTCCTTTCCATTATGAATAGCGATTGTATGGCCAATCATTGTGGGTATAATGGTAGATGCCCGAGACCAAGTCACTATTATTTCTTTCTCCTCCCTCATGTTGAGTTTTTCAATTTTTCCCGATAAATGATTAGCTACAAAAGGATTTTTTTTGAGTGAACGTGTCACGGCTGATTACTCCTTTTTTGACATTTTTGAAATTGGCAATATCTCGATCTTAATCTGAAGTATGAGGGTAAGAATCAATACAATAATGATGAATGGAAAAAAGAAAAAATACTTTAGCTAGATAAGGGAAGGGGCGGATGTAGCCAAGTGGATCAAGGCAGTGGATTGTGAATCCACCATGCGCGGGTTCAATTCCCGTCGTTCGCCCATCACAGTTCCTATTTACGGCGACGAAGAATCAAACTATCACTATATTTTTTCCTTTTCCTACTTCTTCTTCCAAGCGCAGGATAGCCCCAAGGGGTTGTGGGTTTTTTTCTACCAATCGGGGCTCTCCCTTCACCGCCCCCATGGGGATGGTCTACAGGGTTCATAACTACTCCTCTTACTACAGGACGCTTACCTAGCCAACACTTAGATCCGGCTCTACCCAAACTTTTCTGGTTCACCCCCACATTACCTACTTGTCCGACTGTTGCTAAGCAGTTTTTGGATATCAAACGGACCTCCCCAGACGGTAATCTTAATGTGGCCGATTTACCCTCTTTTGCAATCAGTTTCGCTACAGCGCCTGCTGCTCTAGCTAATTGTCCACCCTTTCCAAGTGTGATTTCTATGTTATGTATGGCCGTGCCTAAGGGCATATCGGTTGAAGTAGATTCTTCTTTTTTATCAATCAAAACCCCTTCCCAAACTGTACAAGCTTCTTCCAAAGCATACGGCTTTCTAGATGTATATGATGATATCTAGACAGATGGATCTTATATGAATCGTATGATGAAGTACCACATGAGTGGCTATATAGGAATCCAAATCTGCCGAATCACTCATGTTATGATCTTCTACATCCTAGGTCTCCCCGTTCCGTCATCTGGCTTATGTTCTTCATGTAGCATTCAGACCGGATGACTCTATGAAATTACGTCGATACTTCCACATATTACGGGTAACGTAGGAGACATCTCTATTTTCCCCCGGGGGGTCTTTCTAATTACCACTGCTTAGCTTTCAATTCGCCTCTGACCATCAAATGAAATGTGAATAATCTGTGCGCGCTTCAAACAATTTTGTCTTCTCCATATTACCATATCTCTAGAGTCAATAATTTTCTATGAGGAACTACTGAACTCAATCACCTGCTGCCGTTCCTCAACAGTTTTCTGTTGAGGTCTATCCCGTAGAGGTACTCCAATTTGATCAGTGATCGATTTCTAGGTTTCGTCGTAAACCTAATTGGTTACTTCCAATTACGTCAATCAATAGTTCAAACCGCACTCAAAGGTAGGGCATTTCCCATTGATATAGGAACTTCTGTACCAGAAACAATGGTATCTCCAATTATAGCCCCTCTGGGATGTAAAATATATCTCTTCTCACCATCCCCATAGTGTATGAGACAAATGTATGCATTTCGATTAGGATCGTATTCTATGGTTACGATTCTACCAGATATCTCTTTTTCATTCCGTCGAAAGTCGATTTTACGGTATAGACGCTTATGACCTCCCCCTCTATGCCCTGCGGTAATGATCCCTCTGGCATTACGACCTTTACCACAATGATGCTGCCCATAGATCAAATTATTTCGTGTATTGGATTTCACTTGACTGTCTACGGCTCCATTGCGTGTGCTCGGGGTAGAAGTTTTGTATAAATGTATTGCCGTGTTATTAAGTCTTTTGCTTTAAGTTCTTTTCTCTATAAGAGGTGGAATAGAATAACCCGGTTGAAGCGTAATGATCATGCGTCTGTAATGCATTGTATGTCCCATCCTTCTACCCTTTCCCGGGAGTCGATGACTATTCATAGCTATGACCTTGACACCAAAGAAGAGTTCGACCCAATGCTTTATTTCTGTCCTAGTTGATCCTGATTCGACATTAGAAGTATATTGATTGTTCCCCAATAACCGAATACTTTTTTCTGTAAATACTGCATATTTGATTCCATCCATAAATCCATTTTCTTCCCTATGAGTTCCAGTATCGATAAGAATTCTAGTTCTTACTGTCCATATGTTATGGTATGAATATACCATACCAATTTGTTATGTATGGATGATGGGATTCCATTGATACAGAGCCAATTCCAATAGACTTTCCCATTGGCGTGCATCCAGCAGGAATTGAACCTACGAATTTGCCAATTATGAGTTGGGCGCTTTAACCATTCAGCCATGGATGCTTAACAGGGATCATCGTACATCGTGAATAACCAAATTCCAATTGAAATGAAATCTTTAGGAGGAATCAATGAAACGACATCAATTAAAATCCTGGATATTCGAATTGAGAGAGATATTGAGAGAGATCAAGAATTCTCACTATTTCTTAGATTCATGGATCAAATTCGATTCAGTGGGATCTTTCACTCACATTTTTTTCCACCAAGAACGTTTTCTGAAACTCTTTGACCCCCGAATTTGGAGTATCCTACTTTCACGTGATTCACAGGGTGCAACAAGCAATCGATATTTCACGATCAAAGGTGTAGTACTGCTTGTAGTAGTGGTCCTTATATCTCGTATTAACAATCGAAAGATGGTCGAAAGAAAAAAGATCTATTTGATGGGGCTTTTTCCTATACCTATGAATCCCATTGGACCCAGAAATGAGACATTGGAAGAATCTTTTTGGTCTTCCAATAGAAATAGGTTGATTGTTTCGCTCCTGTATCTTCCAAAAGGGAAAAGTATTTCTGAGAGTTGTTTCATGGATCGGCAAGAGAGTACTTGGGTTCTCCCAA